AAACAAAAATGGAAGATTTAGTTACGATTGGAAATAGACTTTTCTATCTTTATCCATGGATCCCTTACTTATACTTATTCAATTGGAAAGATTGATCTAATTCCAAATTCACAAAAATTATGTTTCGTAATTTCATAATCCAAATTTGAAATTTCTAATTGACCCTTGGATACAAATCACGAGAATGGATATTCTTCCTCGAATCTTTCATTTAGAGGTAAAGGATTCAAATGAAATCCTTTTAAGAAATAAAGTTTTTGATCAGAATATGAATGAAACTGAAGAACCCCTTAACTATTAAGAGGATTAATAGAACGAATCGCACTTTTACCACTAAACTATACCCGCTACAATACGATTATTGTATAGAAATGGGACTTTTGTCGAACAAGGGAATCGGACGTAATCAATATAGGACAGAAATAAAAAAAATCATGAAATGCAAATTAGAGCTTAGAGTATTGACGTGTTTGTTAGGAGTCCTAATGAAATTAGGAAAAGAGGACTTATTTTGTTTAAAAATAAAAAACGAAATTGAATAACTAAATAAAATAAAAATTGAATAACTAAATAAAATAAAAAATTTTGTTCTTGAAGGGGTTTTGACAGATACGGCTCGACAAAACAATTTAAGCCATAACATAAAATGCATTGTGCAAAAAAAAATACATCGTTCTGTTTTTCCCTTTTTTCGAGTATCCAGTAAAAGTAAATTAAATAAAAAAAAGAAGAAGAAACAAAAGAATAATAAAGAATAAGAAATGACACTTTGATTCCATCTAAATCGTTTTTCTATGATTTGGCGGTATGGTTCATTGGAACAAAAAAAGGGCCCGGCTGGGTACTGACCAGACCAGGCCGTGAAAATAAAAAAAAGCCTTTTGTAATTTTGTAAAGAGATATTCTTTATTTTTTTCTATTTTGATTCGAGATATCTCTTTCGAGGCCATTCTTTATTTTCATTTTTCATTTTATAGAAATAAAAAATGGAATTGCTGATAAAAGTTGTATCCATCTGTATAATACAATACAAAATACAATAAAAAAATATATAAGCTATATAATAAAGTTAAAGTAAAGAAGGGCCTTTTTTTCAAGCATTATCTTTTGTGTAATGTAACATAGTAATTATTATGTTTTTTTTTTTCAATTAGGAGAGATGGCTGAGTGGATTAAAGCGTCGGATTGCTAATCCGTTGTACGAGCTATTCGTGCCGAGGGTTCGAATCCCTCTCTTTCCGTTTCCGTCGCTGACTGGGTATCTTTCAAATTTGAATTTAGCGAACCCTTTTGCTTTTTTTTATTTGACTAGTTAAAGATGTAGAATAGATAAAATTAAAGATGTAGAATAGATAAAATCAAATCCTAAAAACATTTATAAGAATAAAGTAAAGAAAAATTTCTTATTTTTTAGTCTTCACGTCCTGGATTACGCCCTGGGTCATTAGATAGGAACCCGAAGATGAAGAGAGAAACAAAGAATATAACTACGGTGTAAACAAAGAGTTTGAGAGTAAGCATTACACAATCTCCAATTTTTTTTTTGGGGGGAAAAGAGAATAGATTCTCTATTTTTATACTACATATCCTATTTTGACACCAAGAAATGAAACGGTTTTTCAAATTGATAGAAATACAAAAGAGTTTTTATTTTTCGAAATTAACACAATTCGACTTCGATATTGTGGCGGACTCTAATAGGGTCTTTCAGTGAAAAAAAAGGTAAGAACCATGAAATGGGGAAATCCAAATTTATCGTGTCTGCCCAAGAATTTTACTGTTTTACTTGAGGGTTCATTCAAATTGGAAGACTCATCTGGTCTTATCAATTGTTAGAATTTTTTTTTTTTTCTCGAGCTTGAATAAATCATGAATTTTTCTCGGACACTATTAAAGATCTTATCGAAAACTTACAGCAGCTTGCCAAACAAAGGCTAAGAGAAAAAAGAGAAGAGGTATTACTGGCATAACATCTACAATTGGATTCAAAAAAGCGTACGCCTCGGGTAATTTGCCGAATAAAAAACTACTCGAATAAAGGGCAGAATTAAGAAAGATATAGATCAAACTAAAGGTATTAAGCATAACAAACATTTTGTTCTTGGAGATAATTGTATTTTGATTGAGTTAAAAATATGTTATTGATATAAGCTAAAAATGACGAAAAGAAAGTAAGGTAGACAAAAAAAAACTTCTTTGAACCGAACCAATCAAAACAAAAATCCTTCAATTCTCACAAGAGAATAGAAGAAATCATACTTTCATACAATATCTTAATTGAATTCTATGTAATGATCAATAAATGGAGTTTAATTCTGCATCTACTTGTGTCAAAATCTTAAAAAAAAGAATCTAATTTATTCCATAGAGATTTGGCCGGGAATTGACGAACAACCAATATTAGTGTTTATTAGTATCGAATAGAAAAGAAATTCAAATGGGGCGTGGCCAAGCGGTAAGGCAACGGGTTTTGGTCCCGCTATTCGGAGGTTCGAATCCTTCCGTCCCAGAGCGACCTCTTATATATATCCGAATATCAGACTCAAAATTACTTTTTTGAGCAACCTCTCTTTCAGAGTATAATTTTTTTAAGAGTCTAATTTTTGATAAAATGGACTTCTTGTTTCGAATTTTCAAAACTCTTCTCTGAATAAGATGTTTTTTCATAAATTGAATCGAGTTCAAATAATACGAAAATAAAACGGAATCCATTTGTGATACAAGTAAGATGACAACATAGATCACAAGAGTTTGAATTCAAAAAAAGTCGGATGGGCCCTCCCCCTCCCTTTCACTTTGATATGTAAGTGAGTGGCTTAAAAAATCCTTACATACCCTACCTCCGTGAATTTGCAAGGATACATTCTAAATCGAAATGCGAAAACCTCCCCAATTTTTTATTTCATTTCTTGAAATCTAAACAAGAGGGTATTCGTGGTACTGTTTGAATTCAATCAATGGAATTAAGTTTCTAAGACCGGTTTAGGGTAAAAGAACAATTATAGTAAAGAATGACGTAATCTGGACCCTTTTGGCTTTTTATCTATACAAAAGAGTCTAGCATCCCGTATCAAATAGGATCCTATTTTTATTTATGATTAATCCTCCCCCAGAATGAATTGGGAGTGGGGTCCATACGAGTTCGTGAGCGATGTAAGATCTCATAATCAATCGAGTTTCATATGGATTAATTTTCTTTGAGCTGGAGGTATTTGATGTTTGGCTCTAATTAATAATTGGAAATGTATTTAATCATAATTAATAATTGAGACGGGGTCCATTCATATATCTTCATCTTCTTATTTACTTTTTACTTTATTTTCTTTTTATTTTTATTCGTGTTCTTTTTTGTTTTATTTAGAAATAAAAAGAAATATTGCATTCATGCAATAAAATTAAAACAATAAAATTAAAATAGAGGGTGAAATTAAATTCTTACTGAGGCTTCTTCCTCATAAATTCACTAACTATTCCTTTCATATCGAAGGAAAAAGGACTGGGTATTGACCGAAGCAATGACTATTCATGATTCCATAATTGAATCAATTACATACCGGTTCAAAACTCGAAAAAATGTTATGGTAAAACTTCGTTTGAAACGATGTGGTAGAAAGCAACGTGCGACTTGAAGGACACGATCCGCTGTGGATTTTTTTTTTCATCCGCCATTTTAGATTGTAGATTATCTAGAAATGAATGGGCTCTTGGCTCGACATACTTTGTTCTGTTCTACTAGAATTCTCGTTTTTTGTTGGGGTGTAGTGTAAATAGGACATGATGGAGCTTGAGTAGAAAGTATTTGTTCATTTCGCAGGGGCAAGGATCTAGGGTTAATACCAATCAATAAGTTGTAACAAACTTCGTAAGTATATTTTCGATATATAAATTGAAAGAATCCGATTCGAACAATTTTGAAATCCAAAACAACAATTTGTTGGAATTGGTAAAACTCTTTCGATGAAAAGTGTATCATGCAGGAATCAATTGTTCGTATGATTCTTTGATAGAAAAAAATCGCAAAAAGGGGTGTGTTGCCGCCATTTTTGAAAACGAAAGATCACCGAAGTAATGTCTAAACCCAATGATTCAAGGCAAAGATAAAAAGGATCCTGGAACAAGGAAATACCGTTTTCAATTGTCTCAACAATTAGATCAGAATGGGAATTAAGAATCAAAAAATCGATTCGAAACGAGACAAACAAAAAAGGGGTTAGAGACCACTCAAAAAAAGAAATCCCTAAAGATTTTCTTTTGGGCTATTTAAAAGTTATCCAACTTGAGTTATGAGAGTACGAATGCTTTTTTTTTTCGAATTTTCGAAAAAGAAGGACTTAAATCACACAATTTCGAATCATTTTTTCTCGAGCCGTACGAGGAGAAAACTTCTTATACGTTTCTAGGGGGGGTATTGTTCATCTACATCTATCCCAATGAGCTGTTTATCGAATCGTTGCAATCGATGCTCGATCCCGAAGAGAGGGAAGAGATCTTCGGAAAGTGGGTTTTTATGATCCAATAAATAATCAAACCCATTTAAATCTTCCTGCTATTTTAGATTTCCTTGACAAGGGCGCTCAACCTACAGGAACGGTTCATGATATTTCAAAGAAGGCTGGGATTTTTAAGGAACTTCATCTTAATTAAACGAAATTGCATCGAGGATATAGAATAAAAAAAGAGGGTGTGGATGACTCCTATATAGTTTTGTATAACTTTTTCTTTACTACTCCCCCCTTTTTTGTTCTATTCATACCTATTTTTTATCCCTATTTAATATTGCTCCCATAAAGTATAATGTTCTGGAAGTATAAGGACAAAAAAAATAAACAGAAGAAAAAAAATCAATTTTATTGCTAGAATTTTATTGATATAAGATGCATATAAAAAAGATCAAATGAATACAACGAACTAATTGGGTCGAGAAATCCAAATTTACATTACTCGCAATCGAAACCGGGCGTTTTATAGTTTGTCGTTGTAAATCTATTAACAAATCACAAAACAAGGGATTCAACTTGTTTATTTTACTTATATTGATTGATTGAATCAATGTCAACCCGAGATTTCTTTTTTTTTATTCTTTCAGCTATAGCTATGTATCTATTTGTATTTATGTATAGTAAATATGTAGTGCAAATCTAACGCAAGTTCTTTCTTTTTCTTTTCGATTTTTTTTTTTCAAAAGCATTTCTAAATTATTTCTTTTCTATATTATTTATTTATTTCATTTTAGAATTTTTTTTTTATTTTAATATTTTAATTAAATTTAATTATTTAATTAAATTAATAAATTCATTCTTTTTGTTTTCGCCATTTTATTTTTTTAGATTCTTTTCTTAACATTAATATTCAACATTCACCGTCATATTGACAACAGCGTATCGAACAACTATAATTCGATCGTGGATAAGGATAAACGGATCCATTTATCTCCGTACCTATTTATCTCCGTAACAGAGGTTTGGTTTTTTTCTTTACTTCATTCAAAATTAAAGTAATGGGTTCGCTGGATTCACTGTTATACAAGAAGTCTTTTTTTTTATGTTCCCAATCGATTCTAAATTTTGTTAGTCGATTTCTTGCTAATTTAGTATTTTGATTCCGTTGTGCAATTTCATTTCTTTTCTTTTATTTCTTTTTTATTCCGATTGTATCCACCCATTCGAATTATTCGGGTTGCTAACTCAACGGTAGAGTACTCGGCTTTTAAGTGCGGCTAGCATCTTTTACACATTTATATGAAACAAAGGATTCGTCCATACCATCGGGAGAGTTTGTAAGACCACGACTGATCCTGAAAGGAATGAATGGAAAAACCAGCATGTCGTATCAATGGAAAATTTTGAGAATACTTTATTCTGATTCAATGGCTTCAAAATAGGGTTTGAGTTGTTGGCGCAGAACAAAAAATGGAATTCAAAGTTGGGTCGAGTGAATAAATGGATAGAGCCTTATGGTTCCAATTCTCGGGAAATAAAAAGGAACGAGCTTCTCTTCTGAATTGAATTTGAATAATTCCCCGATCTAATTAAACGTTAAAAAGATATTAGTTCCTAATGCGGGGAAGGGGTTTTCCGCGAGTCGATTAGCTATTTTTTTAATGAGTCCTAACTATGAGTTTGTCCCTATTATGGGTTGGAGATGAATGTGTAGAAGAAGCAGTATATTGATAAAGATATTTTGTTTTCCAAAATCAAAAGAGCGGTTGGATTGCAAAAATAAAGGATTTCTAACCACCTATTTATACTATAACAAACATAAACCAATTCAAAAATGAGAAAATCAAGAATCCGGTAATGAGTTTACCCGTTTCCAAGGTATCCATTTTTTTTTTTCTACAATACTTTGTTTTGACTGTATCGCACTATGTATCGTTTGATAACCCAATGTATCATTTGATAATCCAATAAATACCTTACCTTTTGTTGCAATCTAATTTCAAATGAAAGAATATCAAATCCATTTAGAACTAGATAGATCTCAGCAACACAACTTCCTATACCCACTTCTTTTTCGAGAGTATATTTATACACTTGCTCATGATCACGGTTTAAATAGATCGACGATTCCGTTGGAAAATGGGGGTTATGACAATAAATCTAGTTCACTCAGTGTGAAACGTTTAATTAGTCGGACGTATCAACGGATTCATTTGAGTATTTATGCTAAGGATTCTAATCCAAATCAATTTATTGGACACAACAATCAATTTTATTCGCAAATGATATCGGAGGGATTTTCAGTCATTGTGGAAATTCCATTTTCCCTACGATTAGTAGCTTTCTTAGAAGGGAAAGAAAAAGAAATGGCGAAATCTCATAATTTCAAATCAATTCATTCAATATTTCCTTTTTTCGAGAACAATTTCTCACATTTACACTATGTCTTAGATGTACTAATACCCTACCCCATTCGCCCAGAAATCTTGGTTCGAACCTTTCGCTATTGGGTAAAAGATGCCTCCTCTTTACATTTATTGCGATTCTTTCTTCATGAGTATTTTAATTGGAATAGTCTTATTACTCCAAAGAAATCAAATTCCATTTTTTCAACAAGCAATCCAAGATTTTTCTTGTTCCTATATAATTCTCATGTATATGAATATGAATCAATCTTCTTTTTTCTCCGTAACCAATCTTCTCATTTACGATCAACATCTTCAGGACTCCTTTTTGAGCGAATTTCTTTTTATGGAAAAGTAGAAGATCTTGTCCAAGTCTTTGTTAATGATTTTCAGGACAACTTATGGCTGTTCAAGCATCCTATCATGCATTATGTTAGATATCAAGGAAAATCCGTTCTGGCTTCAAAAGATATGCCTCTTCTGATGAATAAATGGAAATATTACCTTGTCAATTTATGGCAATGGCATTTTCACGTGTGGTCTCAACCCGGAAGGATTCATATAAACCACTTATACAAAGATTATATCAACTTTCTGGGCTATCTTTCCAGGGGGCGACTAAATACTTTGGTGGTGCGGAGTCAAATGCTAGAAAA